TTTTTGGACAGAATAGAAAAATCCCCTCTTTTTTCTTTTGATATCTCCGGGCTGATTAAAGTAATTTTTAGAAATTGGGTAGGGAAAGGGGAAGCATTCCAAATTGTAGAGTATACAGAAGAAGAAAGAAAAAGAGAAGAAGAAAAAGAGACGAAGGAAAGAACGGAGAAAGAGCGAATACAGATAGCAGAGGCCTGGGATACCATTCCAGTTACACAAGTAATAAGAGGTTGCATGTTACTAACTCAATCTATTTTTAGAAAATATATTGTATTACCTTCATTGCTAATTGCAAAAAATAGTGGACGCATGTTCCTATTTCAATTTCCCGAATGGTTTGAGGATTTACAGGAATGGAATAGAGAGATGCATGTTAAATGTACCTATAATGGTGTTCCATTATCCGAAACAGAATTTCCGAAAAATTGGTTGACAGACGGTATTCAGATAAAAATCTTATTTCCTTTCCGTCTGAAACCTTGGCACAAATCGAAACTACGATCATCTAAGAAAGGTTTAATGAAAAAGAAAAAAGAAAAAGATGATTTTTGTTTTTTAACAGTTTGGGGAATGGAAACTGAACTTCCTTTTGGTTCGCCCCGAAAAGGACCTTCCTTTTTGAAACCCATTTTTAAGGAAATTGAAAAAAAAATTGGAAAATTTAAAAAGAAGTCTTCTCGAGTTCTAATAGTTTTTAAAAGAAAAATAAAATTACTTCGAAAAGTTTTAAAAGAAACAAAAGAATGGGTTATCGAAAGTGTTATTTTTATAAAAAAAATAATAAAAGAACTTTCAAAAATTCTGTTATTTCGATTAACAGGAAGAGAAGTATATGAATCAAATGAAATTAAAGAAGAAAAAGATTCTATAATAAGCAATCAGCTAATTCACAAATCGTTTAGTAAAATTGCATCTACGAATTGGACAAATTCTTCATTAACAGAAAAAAAAATCAAGGATTTGACTACTAGAACAAGTACAATTCGAAATCAAATAGAAAGAATTATAAAAGAGCAAAAAAAAGTAACTCCAAGAATAAATAATATTAGTCTTAAAAAAACAAGTTATAATGCTAAAAGATTCGAAAAATGGCAAATATTCAAAAAAAGAAATGCTCAATTAATCTCTAAATTACCTCTTTTTTTGAAATTTTTCATTGAAAGAATCTACACAGATATATTTTTATGTATCATTAATATTCCCAGAATGAATACAGAACTTTTTCTTGAATCAACAAAAAAAATTATTGATAAATCCCTTTACAATAATGAAAGAAAACAAGAAAGAATTAATAAAATTAAGAAAAATCTAATTCCATTTATTTCGACTATAAAAAAGTCACTTGATAATATTAGTAATAGTCAAAAAAATTCACCTATTTTTTATGACTTATCCTACGTGTCACAAGCATATGTATTTTTCAAATTATCACAAATCCAAGTTAGTAACTCGTATAAATTAAGAGCTGTTCTTCAATCTCAAGGAATCCCCCCGCCTGAAATAAAGGATTCTTTTGAAACACAAGGAATGGTTGATTCGAAATTAGGGGATAAGAAACTTCCGAGTTATGAAATGAATCAATGGAAAAAGTGGTTAAGAGGATATTATCAATACAATTTATCTCAGAGCAGATGGTATAGATTAATACCAGAAAAATGGCGCAATACAGTTCATCAGCGTAAAAAGGAAAATTTTAGCAAAAGGCATTCATATGAAAAAGACCAATTAATTGATTTCAAAAAACAAAAACAAATTGAAGTATATTCATTATCTAATCAAAAAAGAAAAGAGAATTTGCAAAAATACTATAAATATGATCTTTTATCATATAAATTTCTTAATTATGAAAATAAAACGGAATACTTTTTTTATAGATCTCCGTTTCAAGAACGTAAGAAGCAAGAGATTTCTTATAACACGCATAAAGAAAATATACTGAGGAACATCCCTATCGATAATTATCTAGGAAAGGTCCATATTCTATATATGGAAAAAACGGTCGATAGAAAATATTTTGATTGGAACATTCTCAATTTTGATCTTAAACAAAAAGGCGATATTGAGGCCTGGGTCAGCAATGGGAATCAAAATACTCAAATAATTCCTAAAAAAGATCTTTTTTACCTTATGATTCCAGAAATCAATCCACCAAACTCCGACAAAGTATTTTTTGATTGGATGGGAATGAATGAAAAAATGCTAAAGTGTCGCATAGCGAATTTGGAACCTTGGTTCTTCCCAGAATTTGTGTTACTTTATAAAGCATATAAAAGCAAACCTTGGTTTATACCAAGCAAATTACTTCTTTCAAATTTGAATAAAAATGAAAATAGTAGTGAAAATAAAAAAATAAATCAAAAGCAAAAAGGAAGTTTTTTGATACCATCGAATAAAAAGCATCGAAATCAAGGAGAAAAAGAACCCACAAGTCCAGGAAATCTTGGATCCGTTCTCTCACAACAAAAAGATAGTGAAGAAAATTATGCAAGATCAGACATGAAAAAGGGGAAAAAGAAAAAACAATACAAAAGCAGCGCGAGAGCAGAACTAGATTTCTTCCTGAAACGTTATTTGCTTTTTCAATTGAGATGGGACGATACTTTGAATCAAAGACTGATCAATAATGTCAAGGTATATTGTCTCCTGCTTAGACTGATAGATCCAACCCAAATTACTATACCCTCGATTCAAAATAGAGAAATGAGTTTGGATATAATGCTGATTGAGAAGAATTTAACTCTTAACCAATTGATGAAAAAGGGAATATTGATTATAGAACCCATTCGTCTGTTTGGAAAAAACGATGCACAATTTATTATGTATCAAACCATAGGTATTTCATTGGTTCATAAGAGTAAGCACCAAACTAATCAAAAATATCAAGAACAAAGATATGTTTCTAAGAAGAATTTTGATGAAACTATTTCATCACACCAAAGAATAACTGAAAATAGAGACAAAAATCATTTGGATTTGCTTGTTCCTGAAAATATTTTCTCGTTTAGACGTCGTAGAAAGTTGAAAATTCTAAGTTGTTTTAATTCAAAGAATAGAAATGGTGAAGATAGAAATCAAGTATTTTGGAATGCAAAGGACGTAAAAGACAGCAGCCAAGTTTCGCATGACAGTAACCATTTTGATAGAGAGAAAAATCAATTAATGAAATTAAAGCTCTTTCTTTGGCCTAATTATCGATTAGAGGATTTAGCTTGTATGAATCGTTATTGGTTTGATACCAATAATGGCAGTCGTTTCAGTATGTTAAGAATACATCTGTATCCACGATTGAAATTTTGACATTTCGTGGATAATACACTTTTTCTATATATTCTATACCCTATATATATAATAGGGTATATCAAAGCAAACAAATACATAGATCACATGTCTTGTCTCACATTTCATTCTAATATCCAATAGGAAATGAATAATGTCTCGATTAGATCTCGAAATGAATCAACAGAACCTTCTTTGTTTTAGGTCTAAATTCTTCGATGCGAAAATGTACCAATCTTTTTCTATCCCTATCTAAATCCAATTAGAAATTGGATTAATTGATTTGAATTCAGAAAATTAGGAGTTCATAAAGAAATTTGGATTAGATTATTGTATATACCAGATTCCAATTAATGGCATTATTATTACTGATCAATAAAATCCATATCTGTAAAAAGCGAAAGGGGATTTTTTTATGGTAACAAATTCATTCATTTCGGTTATTTCTCAAAAAGAAAACGAAGAAAACAGAGGGTCTGTTGAATTTCAAGTATTCAGTTTTACCACTAAGATAAGAAGACTTACTTCACATTTGGAATTGCACAAAAAAGACTCTTCATCCCAGAGAGGTTTGCGGAAAATTTTGGGAAAACGCCAACGACTGCTGGCCTATTTGTCAAAAAAAAATAGAAGACGCTATAAAGAATTAATTAGTGAGTTAAATATTCGAGAGATAAAAACTCGTTAATTTGAAGCGTGATACCATTTGAGCTTAGTCGTTTAAATTTTGATGAACTTCTTTTTACTTTCAGCAATGCATGGAAGAACGACTCGGGAAAAAACTTATGATTGCACCAACTACAAGAAAAGACCTCATGATAGTCAATATGGGCCCTCACCACCCATCAATGCATGGTGTTCTTCGACTGATTGTTACTCTCGATGGTGAAAATGTTATTGATTGTGAACCAATACTGGGTTATTTACATAGAGGGATGGAGAAAATTGCGGAAAATCGAACAATTATACAATATTTGCCTTATGTAACGCGTTGGGATTATTTAGCTACTATGTTCACAGAAGCAATAACCGTAAATGGACCCGAACAGCTAGGCAATATTCAAGTACCTAAAAGGGCTAGCTATATCAGAGCTATTATGTTGGAGTTAAGTCGTATCGCTTCTCATTTGTTATGGCTTGGCCCTTTTATGGCAGATATTGGGGCACAGACCCCTTTCTTCTATATTTTTCGAGAACGAGAGTTAATATATGACTTGTTCGAAGCTGCTACCGGTATGCGCATGATGCATAATTATTTTCGTATCGGAGGAGTAGCTGCTGATCTACCTCATGGCTGGATAGATAAATGTTTGGATTTTTGCGATTATTTTTTAACCGCGGTTGCTGAATATCAAAAGCTTATTACGCGGAATCCTATTTTTTTAGAACGAGTTGAAGGCGTAGGCATTATTCGCGCAGAAGAAGCACTAAATTGGGGTTTATCGGGCCCAATGCTACGAGCTTCCGGAATACAGTGGGATCTTCGTAAAATTGATCGTTATGAGTCTTACGACGAATTTGATTGGGAGATTCAATGGCAAAAAGAAGGGGATTCATTAGCTCGGTATTTAGTACGAATCAGTGAAATGACAGAATCCATAAAAATTATCCAACAGGCTCTGGAAGGAATTCCAGGGGGACCCTATGAGAATTTAGAAATTCGACGCTTTGGTAGAATAAAAGACCCTGAATGGAATGATTTTGACTATCGATTTATTAGTAAA